GTAATGCTATGAATGACCCAGTATCGAATACTGGTAATAATATCAGCAAAAGAACGTTCTCCTGTGCTTCCAGACATGCCGAGCTCCACATATTCTTGTACAGTCAAAGGGGGATCGATTCCGTAAAAGATGAGATCGGTAAATGGAAATTCGCCGAAAAAAAATCTTTGTAAGATCGTCAATATTGTACCGAGGGTGTCTTTAGAGTATACCGAATCAGTATAGCTACCCTTCTTCTGACACAGCAATGCAATTTCAATCAGTGCCGAAATGAAGCACTAGATAATTTCTTCCTTTCTTTTTTGTTGCTTGTTGACGTGCCGGTCAATAGAAAATTCCCCCAATTCCTATCGTCTAGAACTCGCTCTATTATTGGCGTTAGACTAGAAACTGAAGATCGGGTAAACCAGGAGTCCAGCGAGAGTTGGTTTCTAATAATTCATGAAGGAGATTATCAGATTTCCGCAAGGAAATTCAATTATACGCGAAATCCATAAATCTCCTTTTATTTTCGTAAGGGGTTTTTCTTGATTAGCCCTGCTAAGAAGAGAAGAATAAATAATGTTCGACGAAAAAAATGATAATAATCAAAATTCGTGATGCTTGTTTGTATTAGAATTAGATTCTATCTAAAGGAAAGGCTCGTTCTTGACCTAGGCAGAGCTTTATAATATAGAAAGACTGTAGATGTAGAACCTAGAAAGGACAAGATAATAGAAATCGCCAGTTTTAGAATCTAGGTGGACCCAAATAACGATTTGAGTTTTTCGAGAGATCTGCTCGTGCGATACCCTTTATTTTAGGCAAGATATTATATTATGTGACTAAACCTATTACGGAATCTAATGAGTTAAAATTCAAGTTATGATGTTTATTCCAAAATAATTCATTCAAAGAGAGTTTCTTTTTTGGAATGAAGTTACATGACACGGTTATTAATTATAATTTTATTATTTCTATTTGTTTACTCACGAGTTGCCCAATTAATCTGTTGATTCGGAATCGCGGGATGGGTGGATGTTACAGATGATGAATCCATTTATTTTTTCTACCTATGTCAATCTATCTTTGTTAGTGCTGTCTATAATGGTAAAAACTTTCAATTGGTATTTTTGTTTATTCTTGTATCTTGTAAAAATAGAAAAGAAACTTTAGGTAAGTGCCTTATAAACATATGTATAAAAAGAAAATACTTCATCTAGCTCCCCCATGCTTACTATAACTAGTTATTTCGGTTTTCTACTAGCGGCTTTAACTATAACCTCAACTCTATTTATTGGTCTGAGCAAAATACGACTTATTTGAAATGAACAATTAATAAAATAAAAAGAAATCTTTCTTTGGGATAATTATTTACCGTGTCAATTGCGAATTATTAGTCCATTGAGGTTTGAGATTCATGAGCAATTCGGATTTCCATTTAGGCATAGATATTACCTCTCTTTTCCCCTTTCAAACAAATTGAAATGATTGAAGTTTTTCTATTTGGAATCGTGTTAGGTTTAATTCCTATTACTTTGGCTGGATTGTTCGTAACTGCATATTTACAATACAGACGGGGTGATCAGTTGGATCTTTAATTAACATCTCTTTTTTTGACTGACCCTCTGTGGATTAAAGAAAGGAGGAAAGAGGTCAAATTACACTGAAATTAGTTCAATGTAATTTGACCTAACAAGAACAGAATCACGCTCTGTAGGATTTGAACCTACGACATCGGGTTTTGGAGACCCGCGTTCTACCGAACTGAACTAAGAGCGTCTTCCAGATTGTATATGATTCTTTTTGTAATCCCAATATAAATAGATATTATATAGTAATATATAAGGAATAAAAAATGAAAGATTCTGTATGTCCAATTTTATCGATCTTAATGGATCCTGCTCAGAGGAGAAGTAGTCGGTAGGGATGACAGGATTTGAACCCGTGACATTTTGTACCCAAAACAAACGCGCTACCAAGCTGCGCTACATCCCTTTCAATTGGTCTACAGTGTCATTGTAGAGAAATCCCTATCTTGTTTTCCATATCATTATTTCTTCCATTAATAGATATACAATTTATCTTGTTATCTTGCTATTTCTTCTTGTCGATCTCATATCATATATATTCATATATATAATTATAATAATAAAATAATAAAAGATTTATATATTCTATACATATTTAAGAAAAAAAATCTTATATATCGAATCAGATCGTTGTACATTTTCATTTGAATTAGGGATTCCACGTACAAGTACAAGCGGTCCTTAACCTTAACTACATATTACATATGCATTTTATCATATATGTATTATCATTATGTCTTACAATAAAGAAAGAAGGAGGATTTTCAATGCGAGATCTAAAAACATATCTCTCTGTGGCGCCGGTACTAAGTGCTCTATGGTTCGGGTCTTTAGCAGGTTTATTGATAGAGATCAATCGTCTATTCCCGGATGCGTTAACGTTCCCCTTTTTTTCATTCTAGTTATTGACGTGAGAAGGATTGAAGAAGATTAGAGATACAATCAAATATCTGTGACCAATTACCTCCCCGTTTTCGAATTCGAATAAGGGAAGAAAGAAGAAAAGTGGATTCAATCTCAACGAAACTCTCGGGTTCGGGCTCGAATTAAATTCATAATATAGTGAGAACAAACCCGGAAATGTAGGTCTAGGACAACAGTATCATACAAGATACTTAACTAAAATACTGTATTGTAATTAGAAATCGTTGTATTACTTATTAGTTTATTTACTATTCTATTATATTAGCAACGAAATCCTTCAGAATTGGATTGGGTTTCGAGTTTGCTACTTCTATTTTTTTTCCTTCTTCTTTGCTTCGGATCGAAAAAATAGAAGAATTGAGTGAATCAAAAACCAAAGGAGGTTCATGGCCAAGAGTAAAGATGTCCGAGTAACGGTTATTTTGGAATGTACCAGTTGTGCCCGAAACGTTATTAATAAAGAATCAACGGGTATTTCCAGATATATTACTCAAAAGAATCGACATAATACGCCCAGTCGATTGGAATTGAAAAAATTCTGCCCCTCTTGTTACAAGCATACGATTCATGGGGAGATAAAGAAATAGGTCGAGCCGAGCGTCCGTGTGTCACCCTTCCAAGGAGCAAGAAAAATAACCTATATTCTATATAGAATATATTTAAATATAAACAAACTATGGATAAACCCAAGCGACCTCTTCTTAAATCTAAACGGCCTTTTCATAGGCGTTTGCCCCCGAGTCAATCGGGGGGTCGAATTGATTATAGAAACCTGAGTTTAATTAGTCGATTTATTAGTGAACAAGGAAAAATATTATCTAGACGAATGAATAGATTGACCCTGAAATAACAACGATTAATTCCTATTGCTATAAAACAAGTTCGTATTTTATCTTCGTTACCTTTTCTTAATAATGAGAAACAATTTGAAAAACCGAGTCGACCACTAGAACTGCTGGTTTTAGAACCAAAAAGAGTTTGAGAACCAGAAATAAATAGGCTTAGCTTACTCTTCGACAGAATCAAAATTCTAAATTCCAATCCGAACTCAAACGCGGATTGATGCTTTGTTCAAAAATCCCGGAATCCAGATTTGGTTGTCGTGCCATAAGAAAAAAAAAAAGAATCGGGGAAGAAAAAGTAATCTTTTTTTATGAAACGTGTTTCCTTATTTTGACGACTTTATCATATTATTCTATTTTTTCATACTAATTACTTCCCGGAGTTCATTCTCCGGGGAACTCCGTTTAAATTATTTCGGTGGATTCTTTCCAATCCTTTTCTTTTATGTTATGATCTCATTGGAAATCATATAAAGACAATTCTTATTTAAGATAGCTATTTGTGCAAGTATTTTACGATTAAGAAGCAATTGGCTCTTGTACAGATTATGTATTAATCCGCTATAACTATAGGATACCTTATTATCACGAATTGCTGCATTTATCCGAGTGATCCACAAACGACGAAAATCTCTTTTTTTTCTATCTCTATCCCGATGAGCCGAAGCCAAAGCTCGTATTTTCTGTTGAGTAATAGTTCGAGTAAGTCTTGAATGAGCTCCCCGAAAGCTTGATGCAAATAAGCGCATTTTTGTTCTACGTCTCCGAGCTATATATCCTCGTTTAATTCTGGTCATTGAATAAATGAAACTTTGATGAATAACTAATTGATTTCCTTTCTTTCAGCTATTCTTTTCCCCTTTCCCGGTCTATTAATAACAAAACGTGTTCTTCCGATGTATAAAATGAAAATTCGAATGGCTTTTGCTACTATAACCTTCCCGACCACAATTTTTCTTTTTCTAGGCATTTTACCTCGAAATAAGAATGTTTTTGATACTGGTACTAGGTATCAAAACAAAACCATAGTAATTAAAGTAGTAAATAGAAATGGATAAAAAAATGGTGGTTCCATCGTTTCTATGGTTACTTCTTAAACGGTAAGGCCCTCTCTATACACCGGAGCTCCTTCCTTAATTTAATCAATCTTATTTGGTAACTTGTACAGTTCACATCCCTTGGCTCTACCTATGAATTTCCAATAATGGGTCTTTCACAACGAGATCTATCTATATAGTAACGGTATTTAATTCTGAAGGTTAGCTGGGTAGCTGACCCTGTTAGTCCGTTCTTGCAAGAGTAGGAACGCAACTTTTCTGCTTTTAAAATAGGATTTCCCCGCTTAATGGATAGCTATTTGCTACCAATGGGAAATTGCTTTTCATCTTAAATTGAGGTGATTGGATTTGCACCAATGGAAACCATAAATTTCATACACAATAGAAGGATAATAGATCTTTTTTCTTTTTAGCTAGTGAATCGAGTTATTCCATTCTATCCTATTCACCTTCACCGGTACCGATCATTGATACTGAAAAAAAAAAATGCTTTCCTTTGCCCATGATCTGAACGAGTCACACATACACCCTAATACACGTCCCTCGGCGCTGAGGACATCCCCGAAGAGCTGGGGATTTTATGACATTTCTGATTGGCTGTCGTGTGTTTCTAATAAGTTGTTTAATAGTTGGCATGCGGAATCATATACATAATGAGTTGGTTTAGATCAATCTTAACCGGATGATTATGAATTATTTCTATTTAATAGAATATTCTATTATCTATTAAACCTGGTAAGAGTAAGAAAGAATATAAATAAAATCTCGATAAAATCGCGGATTTGTGAGAAATCCCCGCTATTTTCATTCAGCTGCTACAAGATCAATAATTCCATGAGCTTGGGCTTCTGTTGCTGACATAAAAACATCCCGTTCCATATCTTCGGATACAACCCATAAGGGTTTTCCTGTTCTTTGTACATAAACCCTTGTGAGGATTTCGCGCAGTTTCAGCAGTTCCTCCGCTTCCAGGATAAATTCTCCCGTTTGTGCCTCATAAAAAGAACTGGCGGGTTGATGGATCATTACCCTGGTAATATAACATAAAAAAGGTTCCTATACCCCGCCCGCATCGCGCAATAAGGTGAAGAGAGGGGATAGAGAATAACAAGAAAAAGATAGAATTGAACAACCGTACAGGCATTTTTGCGCATTGCATACGGCTCTACAATGGAATTTACTAATTTATTCTTCCATCGAAGAAAGATAAAATTAAAATATAGGATCTATATCTATCCAGACCCGAATCGGCAAATGCTCCAATTACCACCCTTTCTTTCGGCGGAGTTTAAAAATACTATGATGGTTCCGTTGCTTTACATATTTATTCGTCCGTGATTCAGCAATCCCAAAGTTTCTTTTTTGATCCGATCAAATAAAACGAGGAAAAAAATAATATTTTTTTGTACCCTTTACATAACATAAATAGTGTTAAGAGCTTTCCGGCATGACAAAAAAAAAGTTTGTGACGCTGAAATGGACTCCCGATAGATAAGATTAAGATCGGGAATACCTTTTATTTCATACTACTCTTTCGATATATAATCAAATGAAAAATGAAAATGGAATTTAACTTTCTCATATCGAATTCGAAATGCCATGCTATTATTACTTAAAATTCTTATTTCATATGGCGAAGGCATAGTCTTCTTATTTTTTCTCTCAAATAAAAAACTCATTGGCGCCAAGCGTGAGGGAATGCTAAACGTTTGGTAATTTCTCCTCCGACCAGGATAAAGGATCCCATTGAAGCAGCTAACCCCATGCATATTGTATGTAAATCTGGTCCCACAAATTGCATGGTATCATAAATAGCCACTCCGGGTATTACCCATCCGCCAGGAGAGTTTATAAACAAATAAAGATCTTTGGTATCATCCTCTATACTGAGATATACCATAAGACCAATAAGTTGATTCGAGATCTCGCTATCAACTTCTTGGCCTAAAAAAAGTAATCTTTCTCGATAAAGTCGGTTGATTAGGATAAAATTTGTATCCCGTAGAAACCGTACATGCACCTTTTGATGCATACGGCTCAAAAAATGGCAAAAAAAGAATCAATGTATAGATTCTGGTCCCTTTCTTTTTTTCATAGCGGACTCTTTATAATATACAAATAATTCACTAAACTTATCGAACTAACTTCTCATTGATGTATTATTTCATCGAGATCCAATTACAATCGCGATTTCATTTTCTTGTTTCTGAATGGGCCTCTTCAATTCTTTTAGGTTTATGCTCTACTCCGGGTAAAAGTATGCCCAATTTCAATTTGTGCATATAGGACAACTGAACACAATACCACTTCTTTTTTTTTTATTATTTCACTAGTAATGTATTCATCATGTTACTCAATCGATTAACACTTTGTTTTTGTTTGAGATCACTCCTATTTAAAAATAAGTTTATAGTAATCTTGGGTTTTTCTAAACGGAGCCTGGATACTTCATTTTATTGGTCCAGCCAAGCCAACCATAAATTTTTCTAATTGATAATATTAATCCAGATCCTCCCCAAAATGGATCTAATTGTATTTCGCGCTCCAAATTTTGGATAATTCAATCCACTTTTCTTGGGCGAAACAGAGGATATCTCGGTCGGGGGAGAGAACGGGGAACTACCGTATGACCCAATATATCTGACAAGTCGCACTATACGTCAACCCAAGATGCATCTTCCTCTCCGGGACTTCGAAAAGGTACTTTTGGAACACCAATAGGCATTGATTAAATAAAAGAAATAAGTACTATATTTTACTTTAATGTGGAAACGTAACAACGGGTTTATTGTCGTCGTCTTCATAATATTAATATTGTATTGGCCTTTATCAAATTTTAATTTTATCCATAAATTGGCTAAGTGAAGATAGGATAAATAAAGTAAAATTATTACGAATAGGTCCTTCGAATGATGAACAAGTATGGATGCAGTCACCCATAAAAAATGGAGTGAACCCTCCATTGCGTATTGATACTTATCGGGTATAGAATAGATCTGCTTCTCTTTGTTCCTACGAACAGAATTGTTCCATTATTACTAATAGAATAGAACAAATATTAACCCTTGCTTTGAGACAATCCACCGAAAGGGGAGGTCCCTAGTT